GGATAAACCCTATATTTTTTTTTCTTTCTTCGATGGAAATAGAAGGTAAAGTGAATTCCATTGTATAGCCGTATGCAATGCACAAAGGATGCCTGTACGGTTGCTCAATTCTATCTTTTTATTATTCTTTATCTCTTTTCCTCACCTCATCATGCGAGATAGAGGAACCATTTGTTATATTATCAGGGTAATGATACATCAACCTGCGAGTTCTTTTTATGAGGCACAAACGGGAGAATTTATCCTGGAAGCGGAAGAACTACTGAAACTGCGTGAAACCATCACAAGAGTTTATGTACAAAGAACGGGCAAACCCTTATGGGTTGTATCCGAAGATATGGAAAGGGATGTTTTTATGTCAGCAACAGAAGCCCAAGCTCATGGAATTGTTGATCTTGTAGCGATTGAATAAAAAAAATAGAAATAAGTTTACGCAAATCACCGATTTGATATTTTCTCTTCTTACTTATTATCGGGTTTAATAATATTCTATTCATCTATTAAATAGAGAAGTAATTCATAATCATTCGGTTAGGATCGATCTAAACCAGCCAATTTATTATGTATACCATTCAACATGCCAACTATTAAACAACTTATTAGAAACACAAGACAGCCAATCAGAAATGTCACGAAATCTCCTGCCCTGGGGGGATGTCCTCAGCGTCGAGGAACATGTACTAGGGTGTATGTGCGACTCGTTCAGATCACCGTTGGTATAAAAAAGGGAAAGAAATTTTCCAGTATCAATGATCAGTACTAGTGAATAGTATAAAATGGAAGGAAGAAGGCCGTTCACTATCTATATATCGAAAACTAAAAAAAAAGATCTCTTCTTCTATTGTAGATGAAATTTATGGTTTCCGATGAGAAAAAATTCCTCATTGGTAACAAATAGTTATCCATTAAGCGGGGAAATCCTATTTTCAAAGCCGAAATCTTATGCCTATACTCTTGCAAAAACGGACTAAGAGGGTCAGCTACCCCAGCCAATCTTCATAATTAAATACCGTTACTGTATATGTAGATCTCGTTGTGAAAGATCTATTACTAGATAATTCATGGGTAGAGCCAAAGAATGTGAACTGTACAAGTTGTTAATAGCATTGGTTAAATGAAGTAAGGGACTCCGGTGTATAGAGAGGACCTCACCGTTTAAGACATAACCATAGAAACGATGGAATCCACTATTTCGTTATTCATTTCTATTTATTACTTTTTTCTGTTCTAGTATCAATACTCGTTTCGAGGTGAAATGCCAAGAAAAAAAGACAAATCGTGGTCGGGAAGGTTATAGTAGCAAAAGCCATTGGAATTTTCATTTTATACATTGGAAGAATCCGTTTTGTTATTAATAAACTAGAAAAAGAATAACTGAAAGAAAGGAAATCAATTAGTTATTCATGAAAGTTTCATTTATTCAATGACTAGAATTAGACGAGGATATAGAGCTCGGAGACGTAGAACAAAAATTCGTTTATTTGCATCAAGCTTTCGGGGGTCTCGTTCAAGACTTACTCGAACAATTATTCAACAGAAAATAAGATCTTTGGTTTCGTCTCATCGAGATAGAGATAAGAAAAAGAGAGATTTTCGTCGTTTGTGGATCACTCGGATAAATGCAGTAATTCGCGAGAATAGAGTATCCTATAGTTATAGTAGATTAATACACAATCTGTACAAGAGACAGTTGCTTCTTAATCGTAAAATACTTGCACAAATAGCTATATTAAATAGGAATTGTCTTTATATGATTTCTAATGAGATCATAAAATAAAAAAAAAGGAAATTGTAAGGAATTCGTCAGAATATTTTAAATGGAGTTCACTGGAGAATGAACTCCGGGAAGGTAGAGTAGAAATTAGTATGATAAAGAGAATATGATAAAGTCGCTCAAAATTAAATGAGCGAATATGTCCAATATCCAATAAAAAAAGATTTATTCTTCTTCCCCAATTTTTTTTCTTACGATTTTTCGAACAAAATATCAGAGTTCGGATTTGAATTTTGATTCGGATTTGAATTTTGATTCAATTGAGGAGTAAAGTAAGTCTACTTTTTTTTATTTATTTATGGTTCTAAGACCAGTAGTTCCGACGGTCGACTCGCTTCTTTCAAATTGTTTCTCATTATTAAGAAAAGGTAACAAAGATAAAATACGAGCTTGTTTTATAGCAATAGTAATTAATCGTTGTTGTTTTAAAGTTAATCTATTTACCCGTCTAGATAATATTTTTCCTTGTTCACTAATAAATCGACTAATTAAACTCATGTTTCTATAATCAATTCGATCCCCCGATTGGATCGGGGGCAAACGCCGACGAAAAGATCGCTTGGATTTAAGAAAAAGTCGCTTAGATTTTTCCATGGTTTGGTTATTTCTTGTTCCTCAAAAATCCTATTTCAATCTGATCCAAAAAGATTTCGAATTCAAAATATAGGATTTGGCTTTTTTTTTAGTTATTTAAATTATGTTAACTAGAATAGAGAGAATAATATGGTATATATAGAATATGTCCTTTTCATGTTCCTTGTAAGAGTGACACGCAAGTACTTGATTCGAGTTATTTCTTTATCTCCCCGTGAATCGTATGTTTGTAACAATAGGGACAGAATTTTCTCAATTCCAATCGACTAGGCGTATTGTGTCGATTCTTTTGAGTAATATATCTGGAAAGACCCCTTGATTCCTTATTAATACCGTTTCGAACACAGTTGGTACATTCTAAAATAACCCTTACTCGGACATCTTTACCCTTGGCCATGAACCTCCTTTGCGTTTTTGATTCAACCAACTCTTATACTTTCCGCGAAAAAAAAAAGAAATAAAAAAAAATAAGAAGTAAAACAACAAACTAATATTTAGGTATATTTTGAATCGAATTCGATTCAATGTACAGTATTTCATTAAAAGATCTTGTATGATCTTCTTGCCCTAGACACATTTCTGTTCTCACAATATTTTTTCTAAATGGAATTGGAGACTCAACTCGAATTGCGCCGAGGTTGAATCTACTTTTTTATTTCTCTTTCCTCCTTTCTTTATTATACTTCTACTTATTGTATCTTGTATCGAATTTTTCTCTAAAAAAAAAAAAAGAAAAGAGGGGGAGGGATTAGTCACAAATCTTTTGATTTTCTCTCTAATCTTCTTCACCTCTTCCCATGTCAATAACTAGAATGAAAAAAAAGGGAATATCAACGCATCCGGAAATAAACGGTTGATCTCTATCAAAAGACCTGCTAAAGCCCCAAACCATAGAGTACTTAGTACCGGTGCGACGGAAAGATATGTTTTTAGATCTCGCATTTGAAATTCTCCTTCTTTATTCTTTTTATTTATTGTATTATTTATTGTAATGTCTAATGGTAATCCATATATGATCCGATATAATATATATGTAAGTAGTTAAGGACCGCTTGTATTTGTACATGGAATTCCTAATTCCAATTGAAATGTACAATGATTCGGTAGATAAGATTTTACTTTTCTCTTAAAACCGAAAAAGACGTCCCTTACGACTGAGCATTCCAAAAAAATATTCCTTTTTTTATTTTAGTTCTTTTTTACGATGGGTTTCATATTCATGTGTATATAAGCCTTCTATTCTTATTATATGTTACATGAGAATAAAAAAATAAATGACAAGATAACTTGGATATATCAATGGAAAAAATAAGGATTTTGAAAACAAGACAGGGATTCTCTAAAATGACACTGTAGACCAATTGAAAGGGATGTAGCGCAGCTTGGTAGCGCGTTTGTTTTGGGTACAAAATGTCACGGGTTCAAATCCTGTCATCCCTACCTATTACTTCTCGTCTGAGCAGTAACGAGGGATTCATTGAAATCGATTTAAATCAGGCATACATAATCTTTTTTTATTATATCATATTCTATATGATAGTTTTATGCATACAAGATGTATTGGGGGTAGAAAAAAAACCCTCTTCTTTTTTTTTTAGTTTTAGCTAGTGTGATAATGATAAGAAGATAAGAAAGCGCTCTTAGTTCAGTTCGGTAGAACGTGGGTCTCCAAAACCCGATGTCGTAGGTTCAAATCCTACAGAGCGTGATTCCAGTCTTGGTTAGGTTAGTCCGAAAATTACACTTAAATAATTCAACAGTAATCTTAATTTGACCTCCTTTGGATTAAAGAAAAGAGGAGAGGAGGTCAATTAAAAAAAAAGATGTTAATTAATTTAATCAAAGGTCCAACTGATCACCACGTCTGTATTGTAAATATGCAGTTACAAATAATCCAGCTAAAGTAATAGGAATTAGACCTAAGACAATTCCAAATAGAAAAACTTCAATCATTTAAATTTGTTTGAAAGGGAAAAAAGAGAGGTAATATCTATCCCTACATATTAATCTGCATTGCCCCATAAATCTCAATGACCACTAATTGAAAATTGACCCGGTAAGGAACTATAGAGTCTATGAATACCACAGAAAGATTTCTTTTTATGCGTTGTGTTCATTCAATTAATTTCAAATAAGTCGTATCTTGGTCAGACCAATAAAGAGAGCTGAGGTTATAGTTAAAGCTGCTAGTAGAAAACCGAAATAACTAGTTATAGTAAGCATGAAGATGAAAGAGCTAAATGAAATGTGTTCTTTTTATACATATGTTTATAAAGCACTTCCCTAAGTTTCAAGATACGAAGATAAGAAAAAATACCAATTCAACTGAAAGAATAAGTTTAATTGACACTTGTTAATTCATCAATCATTATAGACGGGATTAACAAAAACATAGAGTAAGGGAGATCGAAAAAGAGATCAATTAATCATTTGTAATATCTACCTATCCCTTAATTTCGAATCAAGGGATTCATTAGACAATTCTTGAGTAGACTAATATTCAAATAATAAAAAAATAAGAAATTTGAATTCATATAGAACAAAATTCGAAAATCATTTCTCTTTTCTTTTGATCTTTTTTTTTTAATCGTATCGAATCTATTTTTCGATTTTAGAATAAAAAGTGACCTTC